GTTCCCGTAGTTGAGAACAACAATGGCTTTTCAAGCCGTAGGCCTTGGGGTTTATCCAGGCGGGAATATATGACTTATTTTGTAATTTTTCTTGGAGTTTGTTTTATGTTAGGGGCTTTGGCTGTGGCGTCTAATCCTTCTCCATACTATGGTGTGGTTGGATTGGTGTTAGCGTCTGTAGTTGGGTGTGGGTGGTTAATGAGTTTGGGGGTGTCTTTCGTTTCTTTGGTACTGTTCATGATTTATTTGGGGGGTATATTGGTGGTTTTTGTTTATTCTGTGTCTTTGGCAGCAGATCTCTATCCTGAGGCTTGGGGGAGTTGGCGGGTAGTGGGGTATGGGTTAAGTTTTGTTTTGGTGGTGTGTGTGGGAGCTGTTTTAGGGGGGGTTGCTGATTCTTGGAAGGCTGGGGTTATTACTGTTGATAGTGGAGGGATGTCCTTTGTTCGGTTGGATTTTAGTGGGGTTGCGATGTTTTATTCATGTGGAGCAGGGTTGTTTTTAGTGGCAGGGTGGGGTTTGTTGTTGGTGTTATTTGTTGTGTTAGAGCTTGTACGTGGGTTGTCTCGGGGGGCAATTCGGGCAGTTAGGGGGTTCAGAAAGTAGTTTACTTGAGAATATCAGCTTTGGGAGCTGGAGAAGGAGGTTTAAGTCCTCTCTTTCTGACCTGCTTACTCTAAGAAGGGCGTAGTCTTCAGTTTTTGGTTTACAAGACCAATGTTTTTCATAAACTATTAGAGTATTTTAGTAGTTGAGTATTTTGTTTTCTAACGCTCCGGCTATAGGAAAGAGAATTAATAGGATGTTGAAGTAGGAGAAGGATGCTACTTGGCCAATGATGATGAAAGGGTGCTCTACTGGTTGGCTTCCGACTCAGGTTAGGATGAGGAGGTTGGCTGCTAGAAGTCAGAATAGGATTTGGGATAGTGGGCGAAATGTTATGGTTCGTTGTTTGGATTTGTGGAGGAAGGGGATTAAAAGGAGGATGAGTACTGAGGCTGCTAGAGCTAGTACACCTCCGAGTTTGTTTGGGATTGAGCGTAGGATGGCGTAGGCAAATAGGAAGTATCATTCTGGCTTAATATGTGGGGGTGTCACTAGTGGATTTGCCGGGGTGAAGTTTTCTGGGTCACCTAGGAAGTTGGGGGAAAATAAGGCTAGTGTGAGGAATGGGATGAGCATGAGTGCTAGGCCTAGGATGTCTTTGAGGGAGTAGTATGGATGGAATGGGATTTTGTCGGAGTTGGATGAAATGCCTAGCGGGTTGTTTGAACCTGATTCGTGAAGGAATGTGAGATGGATGATAGTGATTCCTGCGATTACGAAGGGGAGAAGGAAGTGTAGGGCGAAGAATCGGGTAAGGGTTGGGTTGTCGACTGAGAATCCTCCTCAGGCTCATTCTACTAGGGTCTGCCCGATGTAGGGGATTGCTGAGAATAGGTTGGTGATGACGGTGGCTCCTCAGAACGATATTTGGCCCCATGGGAGTACGTAACCCACGAAGGCAGTTGCTATGAGTGTGAGTAGGAGGATAACTCCTGTGTTTCAGGTTTCCTTATATAAGTAGGAGCCGTAGTACAAGCCACGTCCGATGTGCAGGAAAATGCAGATGAAGAAGAAGGAGGCGCCGTTTGCATGGAGGTTACGGATGAGTCAGCCGTATTGTACGTTTCGGCAGGTGTGGGCTACAGATCAGAAGGCGAGGGAGGTGTCTGCGGTGTAGTGTATGGCTAGTAGGAGCCCAGTGAGGATTTGGGTAGCAAGACATACTGCTAGGAGGGAACCGAAGTTCCATCAGGCGGAGATGTTGGACGGGGCGGGGAGGTCAATTAGGGAGTTATTAATTATTTTTAAGAGGGGGTGGGATTTTCGGATGTTGGGTGCCATTATTTTATTTTTGGATTAATAGAGTTGTTGTGAGGATTGTGAGAGCGAAGGTTCCAAGGTAGGATTTGATTAGGCCTGTGTGGAGTGTAGTGGAAATTTTGGCTATGGTTAGGTGGAAGTTGGCGAGGCCTTCAGGGCCCATTTTTTTGTACCATGCCATGTCGATCAAGTGGGAGGCGATTTTTTGTCCGGTGTATAGGAGTATTGTGGGATTTGTCCGGTGTATGAGTGGGTTGAAGTAGCCTAGGGAGGAGGAGAAGTTTGTGAGGGTGTTTTGTTTTGGTAAGGTGGGGGTGTGTGTTATATTTGAGAGTTCTAGGGCCAGGATAATTCCTAATGCTGTGATGATGATGGCGGTAGTTTTTGTGATAATGGGTATGGTTATTGGGGGTGTTTTTGAGGGGAGGATGAGGGATGAGATTAGTAGGCCTGCTATGATGCTGCCGAAGGCTAATCGGATGATGGGTAGGATGGCTGAGGAAGTGTTTTCATCTAGTGGGGTGACTGTTTGGGTGCGGCTGTGTCCTGTTTGGACTAGCAGGGTTATGCGGAGACTGTAGGTTGCGGTGAAGGATGTGGCAAGTAATGTTAGTAGGAGTGCTCAGGTGTTGATGTATGAGGTGTTGAGGTTTTCAATGATTAGGTCTTTTGAATAGAAACCTGCTAGAAAGGGGGTGCCTATTAGGGCGAGGTTGCCGATAGTTAGGCAGGAGGTGGTTGTTGGGAGGGTTTTTTGTAGGCATCCTATTTTACGGATGTCTTGTTCTCCGTTTAGGCTGTGGATGATTAGGCCGGAGCATAGGAATAATATGGCCTTGAAGAAGGCATGAGTTGAAATGTGGAGGAAGGCTAGTTGAGGGAGATCTAGTCCAATTGTGACCATTATGAGTCCTAGTTGGCTTGAAGTGGAGAAAGCAATGATTTTTTTGATGTCATTTTGGGTGAGGGCGCAGGTAGCAGCGAATAGGGTTGATAGGGCGCCTAGGCATAAGCATATGGATAGGGCTGTTTTGTTGGAGGTCAGGAGAGGATGGGTACGGATGAGTAGGAAAATTCCTGCCACTACTATTGTGCTGGAGTGAAGTAAGGCAGAGACCGGGGTTGGGCCTTCTATCGCTGCTGGGAGTCAGGGGTGAAGGCCGAATTGGGCGGATTTTCCTGTGGCAGCTAGAATGAGGCCGAGAAGAGGGAGGATGGGTGTTTGGTTTGGGTGGATGGTTTGTTGAATTTCTCAGGTGTTCAGTGAGGAGGCTAGTCATGCTATGCTGAGGATAAGACCGATGTCTCCGATTCGGTTATAGATTATGGCTTGTAGTGCGGCTGTGTTGGCTTCAGCCCGTCCCTGTCATCAGCCGATGAGGAGGAAGGATATGACTCCCACTCCCTCCCATCCTACGAATAAGAGGAATAAGTTATTTGCAATGGTGAGGGTTAGTATGGCGATGAGGAAGATCAGGAGATAGGTGAAGAATTTTGTGATATATGGTTCAGAGGCTATATATCATGTTGCGAATTCTAAGATAGATCAAGTTACGAATAGGGCAATGGGGTAAAATGTTATGGAGTAAAGGTCTATTTTTAGGGTAATAGGGACTTTGAAGTTTGGGATGAATTGTCACTCTCAGTAGGTGGAGATGCTCTCTACTCCGGAGTGAATAAAAATGGCTGCTGGGACGAGGCTGATTAAGAAAGCGGTTTTAACAGTTTTGGTGATGGACAGGGGGGAGTTTTTAAGTTTTAGTAGGGGAGGAAGGAAAATGGGGGTGAGGAGTGTGAGGAGAGTTAGTGGTACGAGGGTGTTAAGGAGTAGTGCTGTTTCCATTACTTTTACTTGGATTTGCACCAAGATGGGTGGTTCCTAAGACCAGTGGATTACTGTTATCCTTTAAAAGTTTAAGGGGGCCGAGGTTTAAAGCTCGGATGCAGGAATTAGCAGTTCTTGCTGGTTTGAGCCACCCCTCGGCGAGTAAGGAGGTTTAAACTCCTATCTTTAGAATCACAATCTAATGTTTGAGTTAAACTATGCTTGCATAGAGGGGTTCCTGAGATTAGTTCTGGCTTTAGGATGAGGGCTAGTATAGGGATAATGTGGAGGGTTATGAGGAGGTGCTCTCGTGTGTTTGAGTTAGGGGCTGTTGTGATATGGGCTGGGAGGGTGCCTCGTTGGGTAGACAGTAGTATGTATAGGGTGTAGGAGGCAGTTAAGAGTGTTGCGATTCCGGTTAGGATGATTGTAGGGGAAGATCAGTTGAAGAGGGCGGTTATAATTGTTAACTCTGCTATTATGTTGGTTGTTGGAGGTAGGGCTATGTTGGTTAGGTTAGCTAGTAGTCATCATAAGGATATTAGTGGTAGGAGGGGTTGCAGTCCTCGTGTAAGGATGAGGATGCGGCTGTGTGTTCGCTCGTAGTTTGTGTTTGCTAGACAGAACAGTAGGGAGGAGGTAAGTCCGTGGGAAATTATAAGGATTATTGCCCCCGAGAATGACCATTGTGTTTGGATTATGCTTGCAGCGATTACTAGTCCTATGTGGCTTACGGATGAGTAGGCGATGAGGGATTTTAAGTCTGTTTGGCGTAGGCAGATGGAGCTGGTTATTAGAGCACCTCACAGGGCTAGGGTGAGGAAGGGATAGCATAGGTAGCTGGATAGGGGCCCTATCAGTAGGGTAACTCGTATAATGCCGTATCCGCCCAATTTTAGTAGCAGGGCTGCAAGTAATATTGACCCTGCAATTGGTGCTTCTACGTGAGCTTTTGGTAGTCATAGGTGGAGGCCGTATAGGGGTGCTTTGACTATGAATGCCGTTAGGAGGGCAAGGCCGGATAGTAGGCTTGTTCAGGAGGTTGGTGTGTCTGGGTGGATGAGTTTGAGTATGGGCAGTTGAAGGGTCCCGGTCTTTGAGTGGAGGTAGAGGATTGAGACTAATAGGGGTAGTGAGCTGATTAGGGTGTAGAATAGAAGGTAGATGCCGGCGCTTAGTCGCTCTGGTTGGTTTCCTCAGCGTGTAATTAAGATTAGGGTGGGGATTAAGGTTGCTTCAAATGAGATGTAAAATAGTATGAGTTCTGTTGCTGAGAAAGCTAGGATAATGAACGGTTGGATGGTGATGAGGGTTGAGATAAATATTCGTTTGCGTATGGGGGGTTCGTGTTGTAAGTGGCCTTGGCTTGCTATGATCATAAGGGGTAGGAATCAGGAGGATAAGACCAGTAATGGTGTTGAGATTTGATCTGTACCTGCTCAAAGGGTTAGAGTTTTTAGGGGGTAGTAGGATGGGGTTAGTCAGTGCAGGCTGATTAAGGCAATAAGGAGGCCGTGTGCTGTGGTATTAGTTCATATGGATTTTGCTGGAGATAGGAGGGCAACTGGGAGGAGTATAGTTATTGGTAGGATGATTTTTAACATTGCAGGAGATTTAGGTTGTGTAGGTGGTCGGAGCCGTGTGTTCGTGTGGATGCTACTAGCATGGCTAGGCCAGTGCCAGCTTCGCATGTGGAGAATGCTAGTATTAGGATGGGTGTGAGGGTGAATGATGGGGTTTGGTTTTCGATGGGTCAGATTGAAAGGGGGATGAATATGGACAGTATTATACTTTCTAGGCATAGTAGGGCGGAAATGAGGTGGGTTCGATGGAATGCTAGCCCTAGGCTGCTGAGTGTGAATGCGGAGTAGAAGCTGAAGTGGAGAGGAGACATAAGAAAGTTATAGGTGTAGACTATAATTTGCTGGGCCGAAACCAGCTGTCTTGGTTAGACTAACTTTCTGTTATTCAGCCCATTCTAGGCCACCCTGGGTTCATTCGTAGATGAGGCCAAGTGTGAGGAGGATGAGGATGGTGGTAGCTCAGGTAAGGGTTATTAGGGGGGATTGGAGTTGGACAGCTCATGGGAGAGGGAGAAGAAGGGCAATTTCAAGGTCAAATAAGAGGAAGAGGATGGCTACTGAGGAAGAATCGGATTGAAAATGGGAGTCGGGCTGAGCCTAGGGGGTCAAATCCACATTCGTATGGTGATAGTTTTTCTGTGTCAGGGGCTGCTTGGGCGAGTCAAAAGTTCACAATGGTTAGTGCGGAGCTTAGAATGAAAGACAGGGATAGTGTGAATGTGAGTGTGTTCATTGCTCTTCTCTGGGTTGGAACCAGATTTTAAAGATTGGAAGTCAGTTGTAATTAGTATACTAGAAGAGCAAGATCCTCATCAGTATATTGACATGTAAAGGAAGAGTCAGATGATGTCTACGAAGTGTCAGTATCAAGCTGCTGCTTCGAATCCGAAGTGGTGGCTTGATGTGAAGTGGTATTTGATAAGTCGTAGGAGGCAGACTGTTAGGAAGGAGGATCCGATGATTACATGTAGTCCGTGGAATCCTGTGGCGACAAAGAAGGTTGAGCCATAGACACTATCAGCGATTGAGAATGAGGCTTCGTGATATTCTATGGCTTGTAGGGCGGTGAAGTAGAATCCTAGAAGGATGGTGAGGGTTAGCGCATGGATGGCTTGTTTTCGGTTCCCTTCTGTGATGCTGTGATGGGCTCATGTCACAGTGACGCCGGAGGCTAATAGGATTGCTGTGTTTAGGAGGGGTACTTCGAGGGGGTTTAGGGGTTTAATTCCTGTTGGAGGTCATTGTCCTCCGAGTTCTGGCGTTGGTGCTAGGCTTGAGTGGAAGAATGCTCAGAAGAATCCTAAGAAAAAGAAAGCTTCTGATGTAATGAAAAGGATTATTCCGTATCGTAGGCCTTTTTGGACGGTTGGGGTGTGGTGGCCTTGGAAGGTTCCTTCTCGGACTACGTCTCGTCACCATTGTAGTATTACTAGCAGTATGGATAGGAGGCCAATTGTTAATAGGGTGGTTGAGTTGTGGTGGAATCACATGATTAGGCCAGAGGTGGTTAGCAGTGCTGCGGCTGCGCCGAAGATTGGTCAGGGGCTTGGGTCAACTATGTGGTAGGAGTGTGCTTGGTGTGCCATTAAATGTTCTCTTGTAAGTAAAGGCTTAAGAGGAGGACAAATACATAGGCCTGAATTATGGCTACTGCTACTTCTAAGATAGTCAGTAGGAATAGGATTAGAGCGGTTAGGGCGGAGATAGATGGTATTATTGGGAGAAGGGTGATTGTGGCTGTAGAAATAAGTTGAATGAGTAGATGGCCGGCTGTGAGGTTTGCTGTTAGGCGGACTCCTAGGGCTAGTGGTCGGATAAGTAGGCTAGTAGTCTCGATCAGGATTAGGGCTGGGATTAGTGGTGTGGGTGTTCCTTCAGGGAGTAGGTGCCCTAGGGAGATGGATGGTTGGTTTCGTAGGCCAATGAGCAGGGTCGCAAGTCATAGTGGGAGAGCTAGGGCTATATTCATTGATAGTTGGGTGGTGGGGGTAAAGGTATATGGGAGGAGACCGAGAAGGTTGATTAAGAGGAGGAGTAAAATAAGAGAGGATAATAAGAGAGCTCATTTGTGACCTGCTTTATTTAGGGGAGTTATTAGTTGTTTTGTGACTAGGTGGACGAATCAGAGTTGAATAGTAGAGAGGCGATTGTTGATTCATCGGTGTCCTGGTGAGGGGAGTAGGAGTGCGGGGAGTAGAAGAGATGGGAGGATTAATGGGATCCCTAGGAGATAAGGGCTTGAGAATTGGTCAAAGAAGCTTAGGTTCATGGTCAGGTTCATGGGGTGGGTTTTGTTGTTGTGGTTTTGTCTGTGGGGTTGTTTGTGGGGATAAATGAGAGGAGTTTGGGTTGAATGAGCAGTGAAAAGGTGAATCAGGTTAGGAGTATAATGGTGAACCATGGGTTTGGGTTTAGTTGAGGCATGTCATTAAGGAGGGGGTACCCTCTTTCTCTAGCTTAAAAGGCTAGTGCTGGTTCATAGCTTCTTAATGTTTAGGATGATAGTAGTGAGGATCAGGCTTCGAAGTGTTTAAGGGGCGTGGATTCTACTACAATGGGCATATAGCTGTGGTTGGCTCCGCAGATTTCTGAGCATTGTCCGTAAAACACTCCGGGGCGAGTGGTAATGAAGGAGGTTTGGTTCAATCGTCCAGGGATTGCGTCTGTTTTTACCCCAAGAGTGGGGACTGCTCATGAGTGAAGGACGTCATCGGCAGTAATGATTACTCGAATGGGGGATTCTATGGGGACTACAATACGATGGTCAACTTCTAGTAGGCGGAAGTGGCCTTGGGGTAGATCTGTTGTTGGGGTTATGTAGGAGTCGAATGAAAGGTCTTTAAAGTCTGTGTACTCGTAGGTTCAGTATCATTGGTGACCGATAGCTTTTAGGGTTAGGTCGGGTTCGTCAATTTCGTCTATTATATATAAGATTTGTAGGGATGGAAGGGCGAGTAGGACTAGGACGATAGCAGGTAGGATGGTTCAGATCAGTTCTACTTCTTGGGCGTCAACGGTGTTTGATGATAGTTTTTCTATCAGTATGAGGGCTAGAAGGTAAAGTACTAAGCTGCAGATTGCTAGCGCTACTATTAGGGCGTGATCGTGGAATTCGACGAGTTCTTCTATGATAGGGGAGGAAGCATCTTGGAATCCTAATTGAGAGTGGTTTGCCATGTGAGATGTACAGGACTTGCACCTGTGATTTAGTCTTGACAAGTCTATGTAATTGGTTTACTAACGTCTCATAAGAAAGAAGCATTAAGTGGTTTGATGCGGTTGGCTTGAAACCAGCATGTGAGGGTTCGATTCCTTCCTTTCTTGTACTTGGACAAAAGCTGGCTCTTCGAAGGTGTGGTATGGAGGTGGGCAGCCGTGGATTCATTCAATGTTGGTGGTAATTAGTTCGGGTTGGAGTACTTTCCGTTTTGCTGAGAAGGCCTCTCAGACAATGAATATTAGTATAATCACGGCTGTTATTGAAATTAGGGAGCCAATGGAGGATAGTGTGTTTCATAGCGTGTACGCGTCTGGATAATCTGAGTATCGTCGAGGCATTCCGGCTAAGCCCAGGAAGTGTTGGGGGAAGAAGGTTAGGTTAACTCCTGTGAATATTACCCCAAAGTGTGCTTTAGTCCATGAAGGGTGCAGAGTGAAGCCTGTGAAGAGGGGGAATCAATGGGTAAATCCCGCCAGGATGGCAAAAACTGCCCCTATTGAAAGGACATAGTGGAAGTGGGCAACTACGTAGTAGGTATCGTGAAGGGCAATGTCTAGAGATGAATTGGCGAGGACGATTCCTGTTAGGCCTCCGATCGTGAACAGAAAGATGAACCCTAGGGCCCATAATATGGGAGGGTCCCATTTGATTATCCCTCCGTGCAGGGTTGCTAATCAGCTGAAGACTTTAATGCCAGTTGGAATGGCGATGATCATAGTGGCCGATGTAAAGTAGGCTCGAGTGTCTACATCTATCCCGACTGTGAATATGTGGTGTGCCCATACGATGAAGCCCAGGAATCCGATTGATAGCATTGCTCATACTATTCCTATGTATCCGAATGGTTCTTTTTTCCCGGCATAGTATGCCACTACGTGGGAGATGATTCCGAAGCCTGGGAGGATTAGGATATAGACTTCGGGGTGACCAAAGAATCAGAATAGGTGTTGATACAGGACTGGGTCTCCACCTCCTGCTGGGTCAAAGAATGTGGTATTAAGATTACGGTCAGTGAGTAGTATAGTGATTCCGGCGGCTAGAACAGGTAGGGATAAGAGAAGTAGGATAGCAGTGATGAGGACGGACCATACGAATAGTGGTGTTTGGTATTGTGATAGTGCGGGGGGTTTCATGTTAATGATAGTAGTAATGAAGTTGATGGCTCCTAGGATGGAGGATACACCTGCTAAGTGGAGGGAAAAAATGGCCAGATCTACCGATGCACCAGCATGGGCGAGGTTTCCGGCTAAGGGGGGATAGACAGTTCATCCTGTGCCAGCTCCGGCTTCTACAGTGGAGGAGGCTAAAAGGAGGAGGAATGAAGGTGGAAGGAGTCAGAAGCTTATGTTGTTTATACGTGGGAATGCTATATCTGGGGCACCGATTATGAGCGGGACTAATCAGTTCCCGAAGCCGCCGATTATAATGGGTATGACTATGAAGAAGATTATGACGAAAGCATGGGCTGTGACGATTACGTTGTAGATTTGATCGTCTCCTAGGAGGGTCCCTGGCTGCCCTAGTTCTGCGCGGATCAGCAGACTAAGTGCAGTGCCAACTATGCCTGCTCATGTGCCAAAAATCAGGTAGAGAGTGCCAATGTCTTTGTGGTTAGTTGAGAATAGTCATCGATTGATGAAGGTCATAGGTAAGATGGCTGAATGTTGAAGCGTTAGGCTGTAGTCCTTTTTATAGAGGTTCAATTCCTCTTCTTATCGGCCCTGTAGTGAAGTTCATGGTGAGTTGCAAGCTCATTGATGTGCATTGAGGTGCACCGGGGTCTTGTAGGCAGAAGCCAACGGGTGCTGGCGTCTAGCTGTTAACTAGAATTGTATGGGATCGAGGCCCATCTGCCTAGGGAAGCCTTAGCTTAATTAAAGCGTCTGGTTTGCATTCAGGAGATACAGGTTAGTGTCCTGTTGGCTTTAGTGGGGCAGAAACTAAGAGAGTCTAACTCTTATTTAAGGCTTTGAAGGCCTTTGGTTTGGGCGGTAGGTTTAATCCTAAGTTTCTAGAGTATGGTGATTATTAGGGGGGTGAGGGGTAGTAGGGAGGTTGATAGTGCGGTTAGAATGGCGGTAGGGGTGCTTGGTGTTTTATCAGTACGTCAGAGTTTTATGTGATTTGATGAGTTGGGGGGGAGTGTGATGGTTGAATGGTATGCAAGGCGTAGATAGAAGAATAGGCCAAGGAGTGATAGTATTGTGAGGATTGTAGCTGTAAGGGTTATTTCTTGTTTAGTAAGTTCTTGAATGATAAGTCATTTTGGCAGGAAGCCGGTTAGTGGGGGGAGTCCTGCTAAGGATAGGAGGGTGAGTATGATGGTGGAGTTTAGTATAGGTGTTTTTGTCCATGAGATAAGTATCGTTGACAGTTTTAGCACTTTGATTTTGGCGAGGGATAGGAATACAGTTGTTGTCATTATGGCGTAAAGGATGAAGGTGAGGGTGGTAAGTTGGGGGTTGTAGATGATAACTGCGATTATTCAGCCTAGGTGGGAGATGGATGAAAAGGCTAGGATCTTTCGTGTTTGTGTTTGGTTGAGGCCCATTCAGCCTCCGATTAGTGCAGAGGAGATTGCTAGGAAGGTGAGTAGGGTGGGGTTGAGGGATTGTGATGTTAGGAGGAGGAGGGTGATTGGGGGGAGTTTTATTAGGGTAGAGAGTAGTAGGGCTGTGGTTAAGGGAGAGCCTTGGAGAACTTCTGGAAATCAGAAGTGAAATGGGACCAATCCTAGTTTAATTGCAACTGCTATGGTTAGTACTAGGCATGATGTGGGGTGGCTTAGTTGTGTGATGTCTCATTGGCCGGTGACTCAGGCATTAGTTATACTTGAAAAGAGGATTAGGGCTGATGCAGTTGATTGGGTAAGGAAGTATTTAATGGCAGCTTCAGTTGCTCGGGGGTGGTGGGATTTAGAGATGAGGGGGATAATTGCTAGGGTATTGATTTCTAGACCAGTCCAAGCTAGAATTCAATGGTTGCTGGAGATCGTAATGGTTGTTCCCACGATTAAGCTCGAAGTGCAGACCAGTTTTGCATGGGGGTTCATTAGTAGGGGAGGGGGTTGGACCATCGTTTTCGGGGTATGGGCCCGATAGCTTGATTAGCTGACCCTACTAGAAAATAATATAGGGGAAGTATGGAGAGTTTTGATCTCTTCTGTGTAGGTTCGATTCCTACTTTTCTAAGTTTGGAGGAAGTGAGAGGGTTGTTATACCTCTATGTTCACTTTATCATAGTGACCCTTTGTATGTTCAGGCACACTTCCTTAGATTGGGGGCATACCAGCATAGCTGATTGGTATGCTGGTATGTCAGAGGCATAGGGCTAGTGTGAGAGGAAGGAAGTTTTTTCATAGGAGGTGTATAAGTTGGTCGTAGCGGAATCGTGGATATGAGGCTCGGATTCACAGGAATGTGGATGAGAGGAGTAAGACTTTTGTAGCGAGTGTAATGGGGAATAGTTCGGTGGGGGTGTTTAGGAAGCTTGGGTTGAGGAATAAGATAGTGGTTAGTGTGTTTATTAGTATGATGTTAGCGTATTCGGCGAGGAAGAACAGGGCGAATGGTCCAGCAGCATATTCGACATTGAATCCTGAGACAAGTTCGGACTCTCCTTCTGTTAGGTCGAATGGGGCGCGATTAGTTTCGGCGAGGGTGGAGGTAAATCATATTATTGCAAGGGGCCATGCGGGGAAAATAAGGTAGAGGGGTTCTTGGGTGGTGGCTAGGGTATTGAGGGTGTAGTTCCCGCTTAGTATGATCGTAGATAGTAGGATAATGGCTAGGGTGACTTCGTATGAGATCGTTTGGGCGACGGCCCGAAGGGCTCCGATCAGAGCATATTTGGAGTTTGAGGCTCATCCTGATCACAGTAGTGAGTAGACGGTGAGGCTTGACATGGCTAGAAGGAACAGCAACCCTAGGTTTAGGTCTGCGAGGGGAAATGGTAGGGGGAGGGGAACTCAAATGGTGAGGGCTAGGAGTAGAGCTAGGATTGGGGTTATGATGAAGAGAAAGGGGGAGGAGGTGGATGGGCGGATTGGCTCCTTAATGAACAGTTTAACTCCATCTGCGACAGGTTGGAGTAGACCAAAAGGGCCCACGATATTTGGGCCCTTTCGGGCCTGTATGTAGCTGAGGATTTTTCGTTCTACAAGCGTTAGGAAGGCCACGGCAATTAGGATTGGGAGTACATAGGATAAGGCTATGACTAGGAGATTTATGAGGGTTAGTGAGGTCATGTTAGGGTTAGCTAGGGAGAGGATTTGAACCTCTGGGTAAAGGGCTTAAGCCTTTTGCATTTGCCAAGCTCTGCCACGCTAGCTGCTCCTTTTTTAGGAGAGAGGGGTGAATGGGGAGGTTCTTGGCAATTGAGTTGGATTCATTGCTTAGAAGGTTGGGGTGTGCCTGTGGTATTGACCCCACTTCTCCGGTCCTTTCGTACTAGGAGGAGTATGTTCATAGATAGAAACCGACCTGGATTGCTCCGGTCTGAACTCAGATCACGTAGGACTGTTAATCGTTGAACAAACGAACCCTTAATAGCGGCTGCACCATTAGGTTGTCCTGATCCAACATCGAGGTCGTAAACCTCCTTGTCGATATGGGCTCTTGGAGGAGATTGCGCTGTTATCCCTGGGGTAGCTTGGTCCGTTGATCAATTATATTGGGTCTGGTTACTGTTCGTACTTTGATGGGTTGGTCTTGGTGAAGAGTTGTGGTCTGAGGTTTGGAGGGTTTATTTTTCTCCAAGGTCGCCCCAACCGAAAAATATCGACCAGGTGGCTTATATAGGTAGGCCCGATGGGTTTGTGTTGGTGTGAGGGTGGTCGTGATTTTAAAGTTCCACAGGGTCTTCTCGTCTTATGATCACATTCTCGTTTTTGCACGAGGGTACTAATTTCACTGATTACTTGCAGGAGACAGTTAAGACCTCGTTTAGCCGTTCATACAAGTCTCGATTTATGGGACAATTGATTGCGCTACCTTCGCACGGTTAGGATACCGCGGCCGTTGAACGTTAGGGGTCACTGGGCAGGCATCACCTTCAATACTTGTTGTTTGCTGAAGGCTATGTTTTTGGGAAACAGTCGGGTCTTTGGTTTGCCGAGTTCCTTCTGCAGGTTTTAATCTTCTTGTGGGCGCTCCTGAGTTGGCTTAACAGGCTGGTTAAATACGTGTTCTTGTTACAGTGGGGGTATAAGTTTGGGTCTGTTAATAATGTGTTGATGTAAGTTTGCGCTGTGTGGAGGAGGCTTCCAGGTTACTCATTCTAGCATTAATTCTTCTATTGTCATAGGTTGACCTGCTTTGGGTGAGGGAGTCAGATGGGTCTATGAATTTTTAGTGGGAGAGCTTTGACGCACTCTTTTGTTGATGGCTGCTTGAGGGCCCACGGGAAAGGGGAAGATGGTATTATCCGCTGGGAGAGGTTGTATTCTCTTTCGAGGGGGCTGTACCCCCGTCGAGTTACTCTTAACCCTAATACATTTGAGGTTTAGGTGGGTGTCCTTTTGGAATGGATTAAGGAAGAACTTAAATTCATTTGGCAGGTAACCAGCTATCACCCAGCTCGATTAGCTTTTCACCTCTACTGGCAAGTCATCCCACTCTTTTGCGACAGAGACGGGTTCGCTCAATTATAGCTGCTCGCAAGTAGCTCGCTTGGGTTTCGGGAGGTCAAACTTTAGTCCCCTTTGCTTGGTTGTTCTTGCTAAATCATGATGCAAGAGGTACAAGGGTTGGTCTTTACTACTTTTTGCTTGTGGTTTTCACTATTATTTCATCTTTCCCTTACGGTACGGTTGGTCTCTATTGCGCCAGGAGTCTTTTCTATCGCCTATACTGGGACGAGTAGAATGTTTTGGTTTAGGGAAGAAGTCTGTTCTTAATGTGGGTAGTTGGGCTAGAGAGAGGGCAAGTCAAGGCGACCTTAGTCCGTGAAGGTATCTTTCAGGTGTAAGCTGAATGCTTTAGGGTTTGTAGCTACGCCTTGGTAGTCTAAGTGCACCTTCCGGTACACTTACCTTGTTACGACTTACCTCGTCTTTGGCCGGGGATGGGGATTATTTATTTGTGTTGGTGGCTTTTGAGGAGGGTGACGGGCGGTATGTACGTGCCTCAGGGCCATCTTAAAATGGGCTTAAGTTTGATCCCGTTTTACTGCTAAATCCTCCTTCTGAGGGCGGGTTTCACGCCCTCTTCGTCTGTCCTATGTTAGGAAATGTAGCCCATTTCTTCCACCCCATGGGCTATACCTTGACCTGTCTTGCTAGCGGGGTGGCTGTTAGGCTCACTGTTGTTCTCTCATTTGAGGTGGGCTGGCGACGGCGGTATGTAGGCTGTGTTGGCAAGGGGTGGCTGGGTGAAGCGTGGATTATCGGTTATAGAACAGGCTCCTCTAGGTGGGTTTGGGGCACCGCCAAGTCCTTAGAGTTTTAAGCGTTTGTGCTCGTAGTCCTCGGGCGGATACGCGGGTATAGGGGTATCTAGATTTAGGGCCAGGCATAGTGGGGTATCTAATCCCAGTTTGGGACCTGGCTTTCGTGGATTGAAATTGATCATGAGGTTAAGATGTTCTAGGTTGGGCTTAGGTGGATCTTGGGCTTATGACAGCTTAGTTGCATTTTGATCTTAGTCGGTATAGATAACATGTGGCCACTCTTTACGCCGGATGGCTATTGATTTGGGTTTCTTGTGTGACCGCGGTGGCTGGCACAAGATTTACCAACCCTAAGGGGGTTGCTATGGCTAAGTCAAGTTTACACTTATTGCTTAAGGTTAATTACTGCTGAATACCCGTGGAGGTGTGGCTTAGCAAGGCGTCTTGGGCTACTTAGAGGTGTGCCTGATGCCCGCTCCTTTTGCTTCGGTGAAATGGAAGGTTTAGGGGCATTTTCACTGGGGTGCGGATACTTGCATGTATATGTCTAGCAAAAACCAATAGTAAGGTTAGGACTAAGTCTTTTGCCCGCAGGTAGTGTAGATACCATCTTGGCATCTTCAGTGCCATGCTTTGGGTTAAGCTATGGAGGCTTGTTGATGTGGGGGGTTTGGGCTGTTTGTTTGTTTTGTCAATATAAATAATGTTTGTTTGTGGGGATTTATGCTGGATGATTTGTTTCGTTTAAAATGAAGCATTTGGTAGTGGAGTTTCTCTAATAAAAAGTGAACAAATAAACCAAATGTATATACAATACAAAGCGTTTATAAGGTTTTGGGGATTTTATGTGGTTAGTTTGTGTATGATTTTGTTTTTTAAAAAAAGATTTTAAAAAACAAAAAAAAAATAAAAAAAAACAAAGAAAAATTTGTGGTAAATCTCCTAGTTTTGTGGAGAAAATGGAGGAAGTGAAAATTCATAAAAATATGTCCGACAAGCATTCACCAAATAGCCCCATTAACGGGGGGGGTGGAAGAGCCATAACCAAATGCGATCCAAAGTGCATCAGTGTCAAGATGATTCCCCATACACGCAAACCGTCTCATTGAGGGACACTAGAAGACTAGAATAGGACGCAACGCAGGAGTAGTCCAGGCTTCACTTGAATAGCACTCCGCACCCGCACTGTGAAGGGCCACCTGTGAAGAAGCCCCAGAGAAAAAAGGAACCAACAGCAGAGAAGAGATGAAATGCCGCGATCACGGACTGAAGAGGGGCAGAATAACGCACAGATGACTTCGTGAAAAGTGAGAAAGTTCAGGAGTTATGCATGGGATGTTCCTGACCGAGGAACCAGAGGCGCAAAAGAGCAAGAGGGGCGAGGGGTGTAGGGGGAAAGAATGGGCCTGAAGCTAGTCATAACGTACATTACAGGCAGGGGTTGCTGATCTCTCGTGAGGTGTCCGATCAATAAATCCATCTGATACGACTTGCATAACCAAATGAGGTAGATACAGTATTGAAGTTATGTCCTGTAACCATTCATAGTTAGGGGACCTGAGGGTTGTAGATAACGTAGCAGGGGAGTTGGGTGAGAGTTAGTCCTTGTGGCATGCATGGATGTACATGGGGAGAAATGGGGACAAGGTGTTATGCCCGTCTACATATAATGGGTTTAGTACGTATACAATATATATTACCGGTACCATAATGTATGTGGTATATAAATATATGCACGATTATACATAGTATACCCCCCCTGGGGGGGAAAGGGGGGGTACACTTAGTAGGGGAGTTAGGTTAAAAAAAGTTATTGTT